TTTCTTGAAATTGAAACATCCGTTAAAAATCGATTAAAATCTTTTAATAAAAATAAAGCAGGGGTTTGAGCTGTTAACCGTTCCACAAGCTCAAGTGCTTGTACTGGATTTCGCTTTGCAAACCCTTCATTGTTTGGGTTATTTGTGTAACCATCTATAAAATCCCAACTATAAATACTTCTATTCAAACTTGTTTTAATATATTTGCGAATAATATACTCTACGCGGTCTTCTTCAATTGTATTAATATAAATTATTGGATACCTAGCTTTTAATAAGAGTGTTAATTCGTCGGTAAATTTCATAAAATTATTCAATCAAGATTCTATTTAATAAATTACTATTATATTAATTTTACATAAAAAATTATTTATTATTAGAGTAAACAAAACTGAATAACTCTAATAATTTAACTAATTAACGTGGAATTGCTAATTTCTTGCGACCTTTTTTTCTTCGATTTCGTATTATTTTTCTTCCTTGAGCTGTCGCCATACGAGCACGAAAGCCCGATACTTTTAAAACAGAAGAACGAGTTTTATTTGATAGAGTACGTTTTGTCATAACTATAGTTTTTTTTTTTTTAATAAAAACGGATTTAACCTTTATAAAATAAAGGAATGTAAGAAATCACGAATTAATAAATGTCTTATTGTTATATTTCGATTTTGAAATAAATTATATGCTTCTTCTTTAAATTCAAATAATGGATTGCGTTGCCCATAACTTCTCCATCCTACCGCATCACGTAATAATGCAATTTTCTGTAGATGTTCTTTCCAAGCTATATCTGTATAGTAAAGAATAATTGTACGTTCAAATGACCCAATTAACCCAATTTGACATATTTCAAATTCCAGAACTTTTGCTTCATAAGATAACCAAAATTCTTGGAATAAGTAAGTTTTTAATTCAAATGGATCCAAACTATTTAAATTACCATTTAAACTTACAAATCTTGTTTTAAATAATTCTTCAACTAGTGAGCTACTTGTTGTAGCTTTCGGGTCTTTCAATAAATTTATTATATCTTTAATAACTTGTTCACCATAGGCTAAAATAGTTTCGCGAAAAGATTGACTTTCTAAAAGTTTTCTTCGTTCATAATAGACGATATTACGTTGTTTATTTAATATATCATCATAATCAAATAAATATTTTCGTCCATCATAATCTCTTTCTTCTACCCGTTTCTGAGCAGCATCTAAACTTTTAGTTAGTAAATTTGATTCTAATGGTAGATCATCTAAAAGTTGATTTTGCATAAAGTTTTGAAGTTTTGAACTTCCAAAATTTCGAAACAAGGGATCTTCTAAGCTTAAAAAAAATCTAGAAGTTCCTGGATCACCTTGACGCCCACATCTACCACGTAGTTGATTATCTATTCGGCGGGAGTTATTACGTTCCGTGCCAATAATATAAAGCCCACCTAAATTTTTAACAATTTTATTATTAATAGTTTGATTCTTTCTCTCAAATTTTCCGAGTTCGCTCAGTAAAAATTTGATTGAACATTGATACGGAATCTTTGGAATTCGAATTTGATCAATTTCATTTAAAAGTTTTAGAATTCCAGTTGATGATAAACTTAAGAATTTAGAATCATTAAGTAATGAATTTAAAACACTTAAAAATTTTTGTGAAGTGAAATTGATATCTTTTGCTAAAGGAAAAATATTATTCAAATTTGCTGAATTAGTTTGGCTTTTATAAGACACTAAAATATTATAAAGTTGTTTTCGAACTTTAAATGTAATATTTCCACCTAAAATAATATCTGTTCCGCGACCTGCCATATTTGTTGCGATTGTAATACTTCCAATTTCTCCTGCTTGGGCAACAATCTCTGATTCTCGTTTGACATTTTCTGGTTTTGCATTCAACAACCTGTATGATAATTGATATTCTTTTAATAAATCAGCTAACATTTCCGAACTTTCAACAGTTGTTGTCCCAATTAGAATCGGTTGCTTTGTTTTTGCAATAGACTTACATTCACGCGCAATGGCAGTCCATTTTGTTAAACTATCTTTGTAAACAAAGTCAGGCAAATCTTTACGAAGATTTGGTCTAGCTGTCGGTATTTCTTCTACAGGTAAGTTATAAATCTTTTCAAACTCTACCTCAGACGTTTTAGCCGTTCCAGTCATACCTGACAATTTAGGATATAATAAGAAAAAATTTTGGTAAGTAATTGATGCTGCTGTTTCCGTATTTTGCCTAATTGGAACTCCTTCCTTTGCCTCAACAGCTTGATGTAAACCTTCATTCCATCTTCTATCTGGCATAATCCGACCTGTAAATTCATCAACAATAATAATTTGATTGTTCTGAACAATATAATGTACATTTCGGAAAAATAAAGCAGTTGCTTTAATAGCACTTAAAATATACGGAATCCAAGGATCATTAGGATTATATAAATCCTCAACTTGTAAAATTTTTTCAATTTGAGCCGTTCCTTGCTCAGTTAAAATGATGTTTCTATTTTTTTCATCTACTTTAAAATGAACATTCACCTCTAAATATTCAGCAACCTCTGCTGCAACAATATATTTATCAATGCATGTTTCTACGGCTTGGGAAATAATTAATGGAACTTGTGCTTCATCAATAAAGATTGAATCAACTTCATCTACAATACAATAATTAAATGGAGGTAGAACAACTTGATTCAAGTTTGATGCCATATTATCACGTAGATAATCAAAAGCCAATTCGTTATTTGTTACATAAGTAATATCAGCCTTATAATTTTGTTGTCGTTCTAAAAAGGCCATATCTTCTTGAATTAAACCTGTGTCTAACCCTAAAAATCGGTAGATTTGTCCCATTGAAATTTGGTCACGGCTTGCTAAATAATCGTTTACCGTAACAATATGAACGCCTTTATTGGTTAACGCATTTAAATAAGCTGGTAAAGTTGCAACTAATGTTTTTCCTTCACCAGTTCGCATTTCACTAATTTTTCCACTATTTAAAACTAAGCCTCCAATTAATTGAACATCAAAATGACGAAGACCTAAAGTTCTTGAACTTGCTTCCCTTGTAATTGCAAACGATTCAGCAATTAAAGAATTTAAGTCTTGTTCTTCTTGGTATCGTTTTTTTAATTGAAATGTTTTATTCCTTAGTTCTGTATCAGTTAACGTTTTTAAATTATTTTCTAGAGCATTAATTTGATTAATTAATGCTTGATATTGATTTGTGACTGAATCTTTAATAAATGGATTTTTTAGCATTTTGAAAAATTTATAAAGTTCGACTAAATAATAATATTTACTCGTTTATGTTGAGCATCTTTATAATCAAATTTTACAGTCCCATCAACTAATGCAAATAAAGTAAAATCTTTTCCATATCCAACATTAGACCCGGGTTTAAATTTCATCCCTCTTTGACGAATTAAAATACTCCCCGCTTTTACTTTTTCACCTCCAAATCTTTTAACACCTAAGCGTTTTGCATTTGAATCACGACCATTTTTTGTACTACCTGCACCTTTTTTATGTGCCATTTCGATATTCCTTAATATTAATTAATATTTATTTCTTCGATAAGAACTCGAGTTAAATCTTGACGATGACCTTGTTTCTTACGAGTTTTTTTCTTAGGACGCATTTTATAAACAATAGTCTTACGACTACGTAAATGTTCTAAAATTTTTCCTTTAACTTTCACACTCTCTAGATAAGGTTTTCCTATTAAAAGTTCTCCATCATTATTAACCAGTAAAACTCTGTTTAATGTGATTTCTTTTCCAAGTTCTGTTGGAATACGGTTTAAATCGTAATATTTTCCTGTTTCAATCCAAAATTGTCTTCCACTAATTTCTACAATTGCGTATTTCATAATTTAGAAGATTTTCTCTTTTTATAAAATAATATTACAAAATAAATTTTACTTAAGTCAACTTAAATTAGAACAGGATAAATTTATAAATTTTTAAGTAGCCATAACTCATTATAAAAAAAGTCAAAAGCTTTAGATCGGTGAGAATCCGTATTTGTGATAATTGATAATGTTCGAGTTATTTTAATATTTTCGATTGTTATAATCTCAACTGTTTTTAATTCAATTTCCTTTTCTATTGCTGAGGATGATACAAAAGCAGCCCCTAAGCCAAGACTGACAGCAGTTTTTATAGCTTCAATAGAATTTAGTTCCATAATTACATTAAATTGTTTAGTTTGAATATTATTTTGAATCAGAATATTATCAATGAATTTATGAATTGTAGAATTCGAGTTTAATGTTATAAAATTTAAATGGTAGAGGTCTTCTCTACTAATCTTCTTTTTTTTCTTTTTTGCGAATGGATGTGACTTTGGAATTATTAAAATCAGTTCATCTTCAACAAAATCTTCAATTTCTAAATTTTTTTTTAAACCATTAGGAATATCACCACCTACAATAGCAATATCAATAATTCGATCAGCAACTTTTTTTGCAATGATTCTGGTTGAATCAATATCAATATTTAAAGTAATTTGTGGGTAACTTTGAGCAAATAATGTTAAGACACGTGGCATTAAATATGCCCCTATAGTTTGACTTGCCCCAACTTTTAGATTTCCTCGTTCGCCATCTTTTAAATCATTTAAAGCTCGACAACTTTCTTCACACAATGCAAGTATTCGTTCAGAGTATTGAAGAAAAACGTTACCTGCTTCAGTCAAAGATATTTTATTACCTGTTCGATTTAACAATAAAATTCCTAAACGATTTTCTAAAGTCTTAATTTGTTTACTTAATGAAGGTTGTGAAACAAATAAAATTTCAGCGGCTTGAGTAAAGCTTTTTTCTGAAGCAATAGCTTTAAAAATACGTAGTTGTTGTAGAGTAAATGGAAGAACCATATAACAAATATTCAAGAAATTAATTAAAGAATTTTTAAAATGCGGATGGAGAGACTCGAACTCTCAAAACAAAAGTTACTAGGACCTAAATCTAGCGCGTCTACCAATTTCGCCACATCCGCTAATATCTATATAGATATATTTAAAATGACAAATTAAGTTTAAATTACTATCCATAAATTAAAATCTATCTATCATTCATACTAAGAAAATTTCAAATTTTCTTAATATATATTTAAATTTATACTAAGAAAATTTCAAAGTTATTCATCAACGTAAAGACGATATACAAAACTTGTAGTTTTACCTCGTAATATAGATTTCGCTAATGATAAAGATTTTTGTGCAGATTTTGCTGCTTTTCTTTTCCAATTAGCTTTACGACTATTCTTTTTTGCTTTTGATGTCCGTTTTTTAGGTACAGCCATAATTTTTTTATCTTTATTTAAGATATCTTTTTAATTTAACCTTATTGTACAAAATAGAATTTAATTTGTCTAGATTTGTCGATATTACGTTTATGAAATCTATTCAAAGTTCAACATAATTAAAGTTACTTTAAAACGATCTAAAAAAATTTGTACATCTTTTGAAAGAACAATTACAAGACTATTTTTGGTTTTTCTAGCCTTGTAATTATTTTTTAACGTGATAAACGTTGAAGTTGTTGAATTGCTAAACGACCAATATTAAATAAAGCCCATGATGCTGCTACTAAAACAGGCGCAGCAATTACTAGTAAACGAGTATCCATAACTAATAATCCTCTAGAAATGTTAAAAATTTAAATACAGAAAATGATGTTAATGACTAGTATTATACTTAATATTATATATAAAACTTAAAATATTTTTTAAGAATAATTTTTTTACATTGAATAAAGAATTTCAAGAAGTAATCAGTAAACATCTTTAATAATAATATTATTTTTTTTTAAAACTTTGGCATTGAACTATCTTCCCAGGAGGTCCCCCCCCAAGTATTGTCGTCGATTTATAACGTTTCACAACTGAGTTCGAGATGGATCAGTGTGGTTCCGCTCAGTACACTAAAAACACCAAAGCAAAAAATCTTTAAGATATAAAAAATATCTTAAAGATTTCTAAAATTCAAGTCCTCGGTCTATTAGGACATCTCAGCACATACATTACTGTACTTACACTTAATGCCTATCAAACGGTTAGTCTTACCGTGACCTTACTCACTTACGTGATGAGAATACTTATCTTGAGGTGGGCTTCCCACTTAGATGCTTTCAGCGGTTATCCACTCCATACATAGCTACCCAGCGTTTACCGTTGGCACGATAACTGGTACACCAGAGGTATGTCCTTCTCGGTCCTCTCGTACTAAAGAAGGCTCCTCTCAATATTCTAACGCCTACACCGGATATGGACCGAACTGTCTCACGACGTTCTGAACCCAGCTCGCGTACCGCTTTCATGGGCGAACAGCCCAACCCTTGGGACGTACTACCGCCCCAGGATGCGATGAGCCGACATCGAGGTGCCAAACCTCCCCGTCGATGTGAACTCTTGGGGGAGATCAGCCTGTTATCCCTAGAGTAACTTTTATCCGTTGAGTGACGGCCTTTCCACTCAGTACCGTCAGATCACTAAGACCGACTTTCGTCCCTGCTCGACTTGTAGGTCTCACAGTCAAGCTTCCTTATGCCTTTACACTCTAGATACGATTTCTAACCGTTCAGAGGAAACCTTTGTACGCCTCCGTTACCGTTTGGGAGGCGACCGCCCCAGTCAAACTGCCCGCCTGAAACTGTCCTTTGACCAGATAATGATTCAAAGTTAGAAATCTAACATTACAAGAGTGGTATCTCACTAATGGCTCCAATAATCCCGCAAGATTATAATCAACGCCTCCCACCTATGCTGCGCGAATAAAGTCCAATTTCAATTTCAAGTTACAGTAAAGCTTCATAGGGTCTTTCTGTCCTGGTGCAGGTAGTCCGCATCTTCACAGACAAGTCTATTTCACCGAGCCCCTCTCCGAGACAGTATCCAAATCATTACGCCTTTCGTGCGGGTCGGAACTTACCCGACAAGGAATTTCGCTACCTTAGGACCGTTATAGTTACGGCCGCCGTTCACCAGGGCTTCAGTCACCAGCTTCGCAATTGCTAACCAGCTTCTTTAACCTTCTGGCACTGGGCAGGCGTCAGCCCCCATACATCGTCTTACGACTTAGCGGAGACCTGTGTTTTTGATAAACAGTTGCTTGGATCTTGTTATTGCAACCTTAAGAATAAGGCACTCCTTCTCCCGAAGTTACGGAGTTATTTTGCCGAGTTCCTTAGAGAGAGTTATCTCGCGCCCCTTAGTATACTCTACCTACCCACCTGTGTCGGTTATGGTACAGGCGTTTTTTATCTATGACAGTGCAAGCTTTTCTTGGAAGTATGACATACACTACTTCGACGCCTTAGCGTCTCGTATTCACGTCTCAACTCAAAGCGTTTTCGCCGCTTCTCAACATCTCGAACGTTTAAACCGGTAAAACCAATATCCGGCTAGCTTAGCCTTCTCCGTCCCTCGATATCAATAAAAAACGGTACGGGAATATTAACCCGTTGTCCATCGACTACGCTTTTCAGCCTCGCCTTAGGTCCTGACTTACCCTCCGC